CCTAAAGCTCTTTGTGTTTTTGTGATGATAATGCCAAAATTTCAAGTCGGCTCATTCGTCTTTATGTTGATCGTTACGGGCCTCTTGAATCTTCTCTGCCCCTATTTTTTTTTATTGTATTCATAGGACTTCTCTTGTTCAGACCCTATGAATCGATTGAAACCTGAGATTCATACTAAAACCACGATGATTGAATAAAGCCCTCAACCAAGCTAAGTCAAAGGGTTCTCTGAGTAAGAACCATTTGATCATCACTTATTCAATGAATAGATGAAATCACTAATAAAAATCCAGAGAAACCTTTGCCCATTGGTCAAAAAAAAGCATAAAATAAATAAACCCAATTTGGAAGGAAGAAAAATACAATCCTTCGCTTTAGAATTCTAAAAAATTCTATTCAAATCAAAATCTTTGAATTTTTTTTGTGAGTCCGGTTGCGAGGTCCGAATAGTAAGTAGGAATCATAGTTCAAATATTTCTTGATCTATTCCATATAGTCCGTGCTCCAGATACTATAGGATGAATATCCGACGAGGTAGAACCATCTCTATTCTATCAAGATGACAGACCCATTCTCTGTACTATCAGTAGGATCAATTATAACAAGTCACACACTCATATTCCGGAAATACCGAAACAAAGGAATTCCACGGTCGAACTACCAGAATGGACTCGAAATCTGAGTCCTAAGTGATTCATTTTGGATTGAAAAGCCAGAACTTCATGGCTCTTATAGACCTAATTCATTGAAATTCCATCCAGTAAAACGGAAGAATTAAAAATCTCCAAAATAATGGATAGAAATACCGCAAATAAAGCCATTGCGACACCCATCAAAGGGGTTGTTCCCCACCCAGGAGCTACTTTACCATATTCCGAATTCAATGGTTTCAATAAATCCCCTACTAAAGTTCGTCTTGGACCAGATCTAGAACTACCTTCAACGATTTGTGTAGCCATAAATCCTATTGCATTGGTTGAGATCTGTTGACTTTGTATACCATTCCGTAGTAAATAAACGATCTTATCATAGATCCATTGTGGTCTTGAAATTGGAAATTATATAATAATAATAATGGAAACAGCAACCTTAGTCGCCATCTTTATATCTGGGTTACTTGTAAGTTTTACCGGGTATGCCTTATATACCGCTTTTGGGCAACCCTCTCAACAACTAAGAGATCCATTCGAGGAACACGGGGACTAGTTGAAGTAATGAGCCTCCCAATATGGGGGGCTCATTACTTCAATTGAGATGATGAAAAATCATTTCACCTTTTTAGTCGGAACCTTTGGCGGTTCTCGAAAAAAGATAGCGAAAAAAATGATTCCTAGAGTAGAGACTAAGAGGAATGTATAAACCAATGCTTCCATAAATTCGATCGTGGTTTACAATTATAGCTTCCACACCTGTTCATTTGGGATTATCTCCCAGATAAAGAAAGGACAAGAGTCAAAATAAAAAAAAAAAAAAGGCGGTGATTCAAATCAAGATTTCGTCGGTACCCTATATCACTATATAAAAATCCAAGTAAAATAAAAAATAGAAGCGAAAAATACCAGAACCAGGCCGATGTTGTATCAGACCGTTTGTCTCCTTGTAGTTGGATCTCCAATCTTTTGGAAGGTCCCAAATTCTACTTGAGCATCCAAATCCGGGTCAATACCCGCAAAAACATCTCTGAACAAGGTTCTAGCACCATGCCAAATGTGTCCGAAAAAGAAGAGCAAAGCAAACGAAGCATGTCCAAAGGTAAACCAACCCCTTGGACTGCTACGAAAAACACCATCGGATTTCAAAGTAGCACGATCTAATTCAAAAATTTCACCCAATTGAGCACGTCTAGCATATTTTTTCACAGTAGCAGGGTCGTTATAACTGACTCCATTGAGTTCGCCGCCATAGAATTCAACAGTTACCCCTACCTGTTCGACACTATACTTCGATTCCGCCCTTCTAAAAGGAACATCGGCTCTCACAATTCCGTCTCCGTCTACCAAAACTACTGGAAATGTTTCAAAAAACGTAGGCATACGACGCACAAAAAGCTCACGCCCTTCTTTATCTCTAAAGATAGGATGTCCTAACCACCCAACAGCAATTCCATCCCCGTTGTCCATTGCACCCGCTCGGAATAATCCCCCTTTCGCTGGATTATTGCCGATGTAATCATAAAAAGCTAATTTTTCGGGAATTTTAGACCAAGCTTCTGAGAAACTAAGATTTTCAGCTAACCCGGCGCTAACTCTTCGATATATTTCTTGCTGGAAGTATCCCTGATCCCATTGATAACGAGTGGGACCAAATAATTCGATGGGGGTAGTTGCTGAACCATACCACATGGTTCCAGCAACAACAAAAGCTGCAAAAAAGACAGCAGCGATACTACTGGAAAGTACGGTTTCAATATTACCCATACGTAATCCCTTGTATAGACGTTGGGGTGGACGGACACTAAGATGGAATAGACCCGCTAATATGCCCAAGGTCCCCGCTGCAATATGATGAGAGGCTATTCCTCCCGGAACAAGGGGGTCAAAACCCTCTACGCCCCACGCAGGATTTACAGGCTGTACCTTTCCAGTTAGTCCATAAGGATCAGACACCCATATTCCAGGACCATACAAGCCTGTTACATGAAATGCGCCAAACCCAAAGCAAGCTACTCCTGAGAGAAATAAATGAATTCCAAAAATCTTAGGCAAATCCAAAGAAGGTTTTCCTGTACGTTCATCACAGAATATTTCTAGATCCCAATACACCCAATGCCAAATAGCTGCCAAGAAGCACAAGCCAGAAAACACAATATGTGCGCCAGCCACACCTTCGTAACTCCAAATACCCGGATTCGTTATAGTCCCCCCTGTAATACTCCAACCGCCCCACGAATTGGTTATTCCTAAACGAGTCATGAAGGGTATAACGAACATACCTTGTCTCCACATTGGATCAAGAACGGGGTCAGAGGGATCAAAAACTGCTAATTCGTATAGCGCCATTGAACCCGCCCAACCAGAAACTAGAGCTGTATGCATTATATGGACAGAAAGCAACCGACCAGGATCATTCAATACGACGGTATGAACACGATACCAAGGCAAACCCATGGAAATACCCCTTTATCAAAAAAAAATAGACACTATGTAACTTTATCGCATTGGAAAAGACTATGCTATGGACCTCCCCTTTTCAGAGGATTATCTCAGAGCAAGGGTTAATATTTATTCTATTATTTATTTTATTTCGTTAGTCATAACGGAACAATTCTGTTCGTAGGAACAAAGAGAAGCAAATCTATTCTATACCCGATAAGTAACAATCCGCAATGGGGGGATTCCATGGGTCCCATTTTCCATGAGCGAATGTATGGATACTTGGTCATGATTCGAGCAGCCCGATCCATTCGTAAGAATTTTCCCTTATTCATTTCGTCTTCCTCTATAAACTTGTCAATCTAGGGATAAGATACGAGAGACAGCAAAACTATGAAAATACTAGGAAAACAAAAAATCCATTGTTACGTTTCCACATCAAAGTGAAGCATAGTACTACTCAATCTCTTTTTCTTTCATTTAATGCCTATTGGTGTTCCAAAAGTACCCTTTCGGAATCCTGGAGAGGAAGATGCAACTTGGATTGACTTATAGTGCGACTTGTCAGACATATTGGGTCATATGGAATTTCTCCGTTCTCTCCCCCGACCGAGATATCTTCTATTTCGCCTCAAAAAGATTGATTGAACCATCAATCAATCTTTGGAGCGTGAAGTGCAATTCGATCTATTTTTGTTTTGAGGTATTTAGATTAATATGAAAATTCTCAATTCGAATAATTTATGGTTGGCTTGTTTGTTGTTTGGGCCAATAAAATGAACTATCTAGGCTCCGTTTAAAAATTAAAAAATACCCAACGGGTAATTGTAATATAATATATGTATGATTACCGCTTGTATCCTAAAAAATTCCTGTTTAGATTATACCATAAGAGTTATACCATATGAGCAATCTCAAACTGACAATCAATGAAATATTAGTGTAACTACATCAAATATTTGGCGGAAGACAGGCACGAAAAAAATTGAAAAAAAAAAAAGAAGTGGTATTGGGACCCTTTGTCCTATATGTGCAAATCAAAATCGGGCAGATTTTTACCCGGAGTAGAGCATAAATCTAAAAAAAAATGAAAGAGGCCCGTTCAGGAACAAGAAAATAACATCGTAATTTGGATTGGAGTTCGGTGAAACAATAATATATCAATAAAAGGTTAGTTCAATGAGTTTAGTGGATTCTTTTTTTATTTTTAGGGAAAAACGAACAAAAACTCACCCTTCCAAAAAATAAAATTGAAGAAAAAACCCCCTCGTTAGGACGTGGAAAAGTCCTGCTATGAAAAAAGAAAGCGAAGAGGGCTAGAATCGACAGATTGATTCTTTTTTTTTCCGCAGTTTTTTGTGAACTGTATGCATCCAAAGGTGCGTGTATGGTTCCTAGGGGATAAAATTTTTTTGTCCTAATCAACCGACTTCATCGAGAAAGATTACTTTTTTTAGGTCAAGCAGTGGATAGTGAGATCTCCAACCAACTTATCGGTCTTATGGTATATCTTAGTCTAGAGGATGAGAACAGGGATCTTTATTTGTTTATAAACTCTCCCGGTGGGTGGGTAATACCCGGAATAGCTATTTATGATACTATGCAATTTGTGCTACCAGATGTACATACAATATGCATGGGATTAGCTGCTTCAATGGGGTCTTTCATCCTGGTCGGAGGAGAAATTACCAAACGTCTAGCATTCCCTCACGCTCGGCGCTAATGAGTTTTTTATTTGATAGAAAAAGAAGACTATGCTTTCAACGCATGAAATATGAATAAAATCATAAGTGATAATAGCACAGCACTTCGGATTCGATATAAGCAAACCGTTATTGTTTTTTCATCACATGAAATTATATATCGAGAGAGTAGTATGAGACAAAGACAAAAAAGGGTATTTCCAATTTTATCTTATCTATTGGGGGTCCAGTTCAGTGTCACAAACTTTTTTGTTTTCACACCAAAAGTATCTTTCTAATATTTATGTTATGAAAGAGTACTAAAATGAAAAAAAAAACAAACAAGAGCTTTCTTTTCTTTGTTTTGTTTGATCGGGTCAAAAAGAAACTTTAGGATTGCTGAATCACAGACGAGATAACTATAGAAAGCAACGGAACCATCATAGTATTTTGGAACTCCCGCGAAAGGCGAAAGGAAGGGTGGTAAATGGATCACGATCGCTTAAGGGTCTAGATCTGATAGATCCTTTTTTTCTTTCCCCAATGGAAAAGAAAAAGGGAGGGGTGAATTCCATTGCGAAAGCCGTATGCAATGCACAAAGAATGCCTGTACGGTTGTTTTATTTTTCTTTCTTGTTATTCTTTTTCGTTCGTCCGATCGGACGAAATAGAAATAGAGGAAGCATTTTTTATGTTATATCATCAGGGTAATGATCCACCAACCTGCTAGTTCTTTTTATGAGGCACAAACGGGAGAATTTGTCCTGGAAGCGGAAGAACTGCTGAAACTCCGCGAAACCCTCACAAGGGTTTATGTACAAAGAACGGGTAACCCCTTATGGGTTGTATCTGAAGACATGGAAAGGGATGTTTTTATGTCAGCAACAGAAGCCCAAGCTCATGGAATTGTGGATCTTGTAGCGGTCGAAAATACCGGGGATTTCACGTAGAGTAAAGAAGTAAAATAGGAAATTCATAATCATCTGGTTAGGATTGATCTAAACCAGTCCATTCTGTATACGATTCAGTATGCCAACTATTAAACAACTTATTAGAAACACAAGACAGCAAATCAAAAATGTCACAAACTCCCCCGCTCTTCGGGGATGCCCTCAACGTCGAGGAACATGTACTAGGGTGTATGTGCGACTCGTTCAGATCATGAGCTGGAATAAAAAAAGTAGACCCCTTTTCCATTATCAACGGCCAGTACCAATGAATAGGATCGAAGAACTCCATTCACTATTAAATACAAAAAAAAAAAGACCTCTATTGTGATTGTATATTCAATTTATGGTTTCTGTTGGTGCAAATCCAATCAACTCAATTTGAGATGAGAAGCAATTCCCCATTGGTGGCAAATGATTGATTATTCATTAAGCGGGGGGAAATATTTAAGAAGCAGAAAGATTCTACTTCTACTCTTGCAAGAACGGACTAACAGGGTCAGCTACCTAGCCAACCTTCATAATTAAATGCCGTTACTGTATAAGTAGATCTTGTTGTGAAAAGATCCATTACTGAATAATTTATGGGTAGAGTCAAAGAATGTGAACTGTACAAGTTACTAATAACATTGATTTAATGAGGGAAGTGGCTCCGGCGTATAGAGAGGACCTCACCGTTTCAGAAGTAACCATAGAAACGATGTAACCCACTGTTTCTTTATCCATTTACCTTTAATACTTAATATTTTACTTAAATTACATTACTTAAAATTCAAATTTACATTTATAAATGAAATGCACGGAAAAATCGTGGTTGGGAAGGTCATAGTAGCAAAAGCCATTGGAATTTTTATTTTATACATCGGACTAATCCGTTTTGTTATTAACAGACTAGGAAAGCGAAAAGGAATGACTGAAAGACAAAAATCAATTAGTTATTCATCAAAATCAAAGCTCAATTTGATTCAATGACCAGAATTAAACGAGGGTATATAACTCGGAGACGTAGAAAAAAAATTCGTTTATTTGCATCAACCTTTCGAGGTGCTCACTCAAGACTTACTCGAACTACTATTCAACAGAAAATGAGAGCTTTGGTTTCTGCGTATCGCGATAGGCGCAGGCAAAAGATACATTTTCGTCGTTTGTGGATCGCTCGAATAAATGCAGTAATTCGTGATAACAAGGTATCTTATACTTATAGTCGATTAATAAATAATATGTACAAGAGGCAGTTGCTTCTTAATCGTAAAATACTTGCACAAATAGCTATATCAAATAGTAATTGTCTTTCCATGATTTCCAATGAGATCATTAAATAAGGATATTGGAAGAAATCCACCAGAATGATTAAATAAGGGGGTCCCCGGAGAATAAACTCCGGGAGGATAGAGTAGAACTTACTATTCTAAATAAAAAAATGAACGAACACGTTTCAATAAAAAAAGATTTCTTTTTTTTCTTACGATGTAACAACCCAATTTGTATTCTCGAATTTTTCGAACAAGACATCAACCCGAAGTGGGGCGGGGTTCGGTTCAGATTGGAATTTGGATTCCGTTGAGGAATAGGCCTATTTATTTCTTTCTGGTTCGAAGACCAGTAGTTCTAGGGGTCGACTCAGTTCTCTCAATTTGTTTCTCATTGTTAAGAAAAGGTAACGAAGATAAAATACGAGCTTGTTTTATAGCAATAGTAATTAATCGTTGTTGTTTCAAAGTCAATCTATTCACCCGTCTAGATAAAATTTTTCCTTGTTCACTAATAAATCTACTAATTATACTCATGTTTCTATAATCAATTCGGTCGCCCAATCCAATTGGGGGCAAACGCCGACGAAAAGATCGCTTGGATTTAAGAAAAAGTCGTTTGGATTTATCCATGTTTATTCCTTATCTCTAAAAAAATCCTATTTCGTTTCGGTCGAATCCCAAATGAATTAGAATTGAGAAATAGGATTTTTTTGGTTTATGGTTAGATTTAGCTATATATCCATATAGGTAATTTGTTCCTTGGAAGGGTGGCACACACATGTTCCGTTTGATCTATTTCTTTATCTCCCCATGAATCGTATGTTTGTAACAATAGGGACAGAATTTTTTCAATTCCAATCGATTAGGCGTATTGTGTCGATTTTTTTGAGTAATATATCTGGAAATACCTGGCGATTCTTTATTAATACCGTTTCGGACACAACTTTTACATTCCAAAATCACTTTCACTCTGACATCTTTACCCTTGGCCATAAATCTCCTTTGGATTTTTGATTCACTCAACTTTTCTATTTAGTTTATTGATTATGAATTTTTGATCCGAAACAAAGAAAAAAGAAGTTGCTAACTCGAAATCTAGTTTTCTGAAAGATTTCGTTGCAATCAATGAAGTAAAAAAAAGAATAAGTAATACAATGGTTTCCAACTACCCATTTTGTCTAATTCCAGTATTTCATTTTATTTCATTCATTTTAGTATCTTGTATTCTTTTATGATTTTGTTGCACTAGATTCCCGTTTTCAACTCTCCTTATAGAATTAGAACTATAAGTTGAAGCATGAACCGGGGTTTTACTGCGGTTGAATTCTTTCTCGTTTCTGCTTTTTTACTTTATTTTATACCATCAGATCCTAAAAAACTGAAAAAAGAACAAAACAAAAAAAAGGGGGGGGTTAGTCCCAGATAATTTATTGTATCTTTAATATTTTGTATCCCTTCCTATGTCAATAACTAGAACGAAAAAAAAGGGAATGTTAACGCATCCGGGAATAAACGATTGATCTCTATTAATAGACCCGCTAAAGACCCGAACCATAGAGTACTTAAAACAGGTGCCACAGAGAGATATGTTTTGAAATTTCGCATTGTAAATCCTCCTTCTTAATTGTAATACATATATGATTGCATGCATATGTAATTAAGGATTTGTTGTATTTGTACGCTAAATCCTTAAGTAAAATGGATATATACAACGACTGGGTAAATGATATTTGTTTCTTACAAGAGAAAAAGACATCTACTTCGTTTCTTTTTGAGCATTACCAATAAATATTCATTTCTTCATACGGTGGGTTTTAATTCATACGTTGGGGTTTATATCATATATAATGAATTCTTTCATTTTTATTCTTTCGTTATATTCATTCTATTATGTTATGAGTTATGAATATTCAAATTCAATGTTAAATGAAATATATATTATTTGTATTCGAATTTATTTATATTATATAATTCTTTTTTCTTCTTATCTTATAAGATCTTATAAGAGAATATATATTCTACATTATTCTAAAATAAAATTTTAGAATATGAATTCTATATTCTATGGATATTCTATGGATTTTGGATTTATTCTATTTAATAAATTGAATTCTATTTACTTTCTATATTCATTCAATTTTTTTTTTTCATTTTCGATATTCAAAGTTTTAGTTATATGTTAGAATATTAACATTCTAATTATTATGTTTTTTATATATGTTATACGTATATGCTATATGAGACAAAAAAATGAGAAATGACAATATTTATATGACAATATTTATATATTATGTATCTAAATGAAGGAAATAACGATGTGGAAAACAAGATAAGGATTTTCTACAATGACACTGTAGACCTATTGAAAGGGATGTAGCGCAGCTTGGTAGCGCGTTTGTTTTGGGTACAAAATGTCACGGGTTCAAATCCTGTCATCCCTACCTATTATTTTTCCTATGGGCATTAACGAAGAATCAATTGATCTCAAATTAAATTGGACCTTCTTTTTTGTAATTTTTTTAGAAAACTATATGCATACAAGCCGTATTGGAGGTACAAAAAGATATAAAAAAACCTTTTCTTTATGATCTTATCTATGTATTGTAACACATAGTCATAGTAAGAAAGCGCTCTTAGTTCAGTTCGGTAGAACGTGGGTCTCCAAAACCCGATGTCGTAGGTTCAAATCCTACAGAGCGTGATTTCGGCCTTCTTAGGTCGAGTTATAATGAAATAACTTTACTTTACTAACTTGAACAACAACCCGAACCAAAAATTGACCTCCCCCTTTTAATCTGCAGGAGGTCAATCAAAAAAAAGAGATGTTACGATGTTACTTAATTTACATTAAAGGTCCAGCTGATCGCCACGTCTGTATTGTAAATAAGCAGTTACGAATAATCCAGCCAAAGTAATAGGAATTAGACCCAACACGATTCCAAATAGTAAAACTTCAATCATTTCGATTTATTTGAAAGGGGGAAAGAAAAAGGGGAGGTAATATCTATCCCTAAATATTAATCCG